TCATTCCCTTTGGTTTGCACAACCAAAAAATTATTCTGAGGGTCTACAAGAAGATCAAAAAATAAGAGATTTTATCAAAAATTATGTTCAAAAAAATATGAGAATATCCTCCGGTGCCGAGGGAATTGCCCGCATAGAGATTCAAAAAAGAATTGATTTGATCCAGGTCATAATCTTTATGGGGTTCCCGAAGTTATTAATCGAAAGTAGACCGCGAGGAATCGAAGAATTACAGATGAATCTACAAAACGAATTTCATTATGTGAACCGAAAACTTAACATTGCTATCACACGAATTGCAAAACCTTATGGAAATCCTAATATTCTTGCAGAATTTATAGCCGGACAATTAAAGAATAGAGTTTCATTTCGAAAAGCAATGAAAAAGGCTATTGAATTGACTGAACAAGCAGATACAAAAGGAATTCAAGTACAAATCGCAGGGCGTATCGACGGAAAAGAAATTGCACGTGTCGAATGGATCAGAGAAGGTCGGGTTCCCCTACAAACCATTCGCGCTAAAATTGATTATTGTTCCTATACAGTTCGGACTATCTATGGGGTATTAGGCATCAAAATTTGGATTTTTATAGACAAGGGAGAGGAATAACAAAACTTTCATTGTTTTTCCGTCGATAGAACAAAAAGGGGGAAACTCATTCATTCTTTTTCTGGCCAATCAAACAAATTCCGAATTCTTTAATTCTTTTAATTCTATAGGGTTGAATAAAAATTAGATTGACCTTTTGTTTTGATATAATTGCTATGCTTAGTGTGTGACTCGTTGGTTTTAGGGGGTTGGGATTAAAAAAAGACCGGCCCAATAGTATGAAAACCAACCCATCGCTTCATATTATCTGGATCTAAAGAACCTGTCAAGATATGCCAAATCGGTCATATCTTTGTAGCAACTGAAATTTTTTTACAATTAAACTTTAATAAATTCTAAGTTTAAAACAAAATACAGAACAAGAGTGTGGATAAATGGAAGGGTGAGAGAAAGAAAGAAAAAAATCTCAATGATATAGAATTCCAATATGTAAGGTCTATGAGTCCTCTCATAAAAGACAGTGTAATAAAGCATCAATACTAATTGATTCATCCATAATGAAATATTAAATGAATCCTTCTTATAGATTATAGAAGAAAAAACTCAAGAGCTTCGAGCCAATAAAGACTAAGAAGATTGACTCAAGGATAAATTGGATTAGAAGCTTCGTTGTAGAATTCTGACCTAACCATTTAGTACGAAGTGGTGGGGACGAAGGAACCTGTGAATGCAAAAGATTTTATTGAACAAATGAATCTTAATGATTCACTCGTTGGGATGGCGAAATGAACCGGAAATCAATTCATCTATTCGGAGAAATGACGAACAAGTGCTAGGACTGAAATAGAGATTGCAAGAGTCAATATTCGCCCGCGATAATTTTTTTTTTGAATTTGAATTGGTAAACCTGGATAAAAGACAAAAGAAAATAAAGATTTAATAGGACGTTCCAAAAAAAAAACGATTTTTATCCAATTTTTTCTAAAAATGTTCTAATATCTATGCAAATTAATTGCAATTCCATTTTGAATCCTTTTATTCGCGAGGAGCTGGATGAGAAGAAACTCTCACGTCCAGTTCTGTAGTAGAGATGGACTTCCGAAACAACCATCAATTATAACCCCAAAAGAACTAGATTCCGTAAACAACATAGAGGACGAATGAAGGGAATATCTTATCGAGGTAATCATATTTGTTTCGGTAAATATGCTCTTCAGGCGCTTGAGCCTGCTTGGATCACATCTAGGCAAATCGAAGCGGGTCGACGAGCAATGACACGAAATGCACGTCGTGGTGGAAAAATATGGGTCCGTATATTTCCAGACAAACCAGTTACAATAAGACCCGCCGAAACACGTATGGGTTCGGGGAAAGGATCCCCTGAATATTGGGTAGCTGTTGTTAAACCGGGGCGAATACTATATGAAATGGGCGGAGTAACTGAAAATATAGCTAGAAGGGCGATTTTAATAGCAGCATCCAAAATGCCTATACGAACTCAATTTATTATTTCGGCATAAAAATGTAGAACCAACACAAATGAGTCTTGGGAATGAAAGAAAACCGCAGGTTTCTTTTTTTTGACAAACAATATTTCTTTTATTTTCTTCATCCTTTGCATTGGAAGAATAGACTCAAAACTTCATATGATTCAACCTCAGACCCATTTAAATGTAGCGGATAACAGCGGGGCTCGAAAATTGATGTGTATTCGAATCCTAGGAGCTAGTAATCGCCGATATGCTCATATTGGTGACGTTATTGTTGCTGTGATCAAAGAAGCAGTACCAAACATGCCCCTAGAAAAATCAGAAGTAGTAAGAGCTGTAATTGTTCGTACCTGTAAAGAACTTAAACGTGACAGCGGTATGATAATACGATATGATGACAATGCTGCAGTTGTGATTGATCAAGAAGGAAATCCAAAAGGAACTCGAATTTTTGGTGCAATCCCCCGCGAACTGAGACAATTCAATTTTACTAAAATAGTTTCATTAGCTCCCGAGGTATTATAAAATAAAATGGGAGCCTGATATCTTTGGGATCTTTGAAAAGAAATAGATTAAGAACTAGATTAATTCGTAGATTATGTCTCACGCATATACCTTGAAAAATTCATATTCATAAACCAATAAAAAAACATGTTAATTAGATCCAATTTTGAGGCACCAAAAATTTTACTTCATCATGGGTAGAGACACTATTGCTGAGATAATAACCTCTATACGAAATGCGGATATGGATAGAAAAAGAGTTGTTCGCATAGCATCTACTAATATTACCGAAAATATTGTTAAAATACTTTTCCGAGAAGGTTTTCTCGAAAACGTCAGAAAACATCGAGAAAAAAACAAAAATTTTTTGGTTTTAACCCTGCGACATAATAGAAGGAATAGGAAAAGACCCCATACCTGTAGAAATTTTTTAAATTTAAAACGGATCAGCCGACCCGGTCTACGAATCTATTCTAACTCTCAACGAATTCCTAGAATTTTAGGTGGAATGGGGATTGTAATTCTTTCTACTTCTCGAGGTATAATGACAGACCGGGAGGCTCGACTAGAAAGAATCGGCGGAGAAATTTTATGTTATATATGGTAATCCTTTTAATATCCAAATGGGATCCGAAACCTCTTCCTATTTGTAAAAAAAAAAGAAAGGGGTCAGTTGTCTAATATCGTTTCTCCTACATTAGTTGATACTTCAAGGGGGCTTTACCTGAAATGAAAGAACAAAAATGGATTCATGAGGGTTTAATTACCGAATCGCTTCCCAATGGCATGTTCCGGGTTCGGTTAGATAATGAAGATCTGATTATAGGTTATGTTTCAGGAAAGATCCGACGTAGTTTTATACGGATACTGCCAGGCGATAAAGTCAAAATTGAAGTAAGTCGTTATGATTCAACTAGAGGACGTATAATTTATCGACTCCGAAACAAGGATTCGAAAGATTAGGTGGTTTTTATTCAATATGATTCGAGATGAAAAATTGCAAGAAACTTATTTTCTACCAAGAAGTAGATTCAGAATTAAGATAAGGAATGAAAAATATGAAAATAAGAGCTTCCGTCCGTAAAATTTGTGAAAAATGTCGACTAATCCGCAGACGGGGGCGCATTAGAGTAATTTGCTCTAACCCGAGACATAAACAAAGACAAGGATAATCAGACTCACCAAAGGAATAAACGTACAAATAAAGAATCTGTTTTGACATCAAATGGATATATTCCATATATTTCTGACTCATATTTATGAGATGCTACAATATGGCAAAAGCTATACCGAGAATTGGTTCACGTAAAAATGTACGTATTGGTTCACGTAAAAGTGCACGTAGAATACCAAAGGGAGTTATTCATGTTCAAGCAAGTTTCAATAATACTATTGTCACCGTTACAGATGTACGGGGTCGGGTCGTTTCCTGGTCCTCGTCCGGTACTTGTGGATTCAAGGGTACGAGAAGGGGGACGCCCTTTGCCGCTCAAACCGCAGCGGCAAATGCTATTCGTACAGTAGTAGATCAAGGTATGCAACGAGCCGAAGTCATGATAAAAGGTCCCGGTCTCGGAAGAGACGCCGCATTACGAGCTATTCGTAGAAGTGGTATACTATTAACTTTTGTGCGGGATGTAACCCCCATGCCACATAATGGCTGTAGACCCCCAAAAAAAAGACGTGTGTAGAAATGAAGAGTGAAGAAATTTCAAGAGAAACAAGAGAAATAAATAATTCAATCAAATAAAATATTATTACTATGGTTCGAGAGAAAGTAACAGTATCTACTCGGACGCTGCAGTGGAAGTGTGTTGAATCAAGAACAGACAGTAAACGTCTTTATTACGGGCGCTTTATTCTGTCTCCACTTATGAAAGGACAGGCCGACACAATAGGCATTGCGATGAGAAGAGCTTTGCTTGGAGAAATAGAAGGAACATGTATCACACGCGTAAAATCTGAGAATGTCCCGCATGAATATTCGACTATAACGGGTATTCAAGAATCGGTCCACGAAATTATAATGAATTTGAAAGAAATTGTATTGAGAAGTAATCTATATGGAACTTGTGGCGCGTCGATTTGCGCCATGGGCCCTGGATATGTAACTGCTCAAAATATGATCTTACCACCTTATGTGGAAATCGTCGACAATACACAACATATAGCTAGCTTAGCAGAACCCATTAATTTGTGTATTGGATTAGAAATCGAGAGAAATCGGGGATATCTTATCAAAATGCCACATACCTTTCAAGATGGAAGTTATCCTATAGATGCTGTATTCATGCCTGTTCGAAACGTGAATCATAGTATTCATTCCTATGAAAATGGGAATGAAAAACAAGAGATACTATTTCTCGAAATATGGACAAATGGGAGTTTAACTCCGAAAGAAGCACTTCATGAAGCCTCCCGGAATTTGATTGATTTGTTTATTCCCTTTTTATATA